CTCTTTGACCCCCGAATTTGGAGTATCCTACTTTCACGTGATTCACAGGGTTCAACAAGCAATCGATATTTCACGATCAAAGGTGTAGTACTGCTTGTAGTAGCGGTCCTTATATCTCGTATTAACAATCGAAAGATGGTCGAAAGAAAAAATCTCTATTTGATGGGGCTTCTTCCTATACCTATGAATTCCATTGGACCCAGAAATGAGACATTGGAAGAATCTTTTTGGTCTTCCAATATCAATAGGTTGATTGTTTCGCTCCTGTATCTTCCAAAAGGGAAAAAGATTTCTGAGAGTTGTTTCATGGATCCGCAAGAGATTACTTGGGTTCTCCCAATAAATAAAAAGTGTATCATGCGGAGTTCGCGATGGTGGAGGAACCGGATCGGAAAAAAGAGGGATTTTAGTTGTAAGATATCTAATGAAACCGTAGCTGGAATTGAGATCTCATTCAAAGAGAAAGATAGCAAATATCTGGAGTTTCCTTTTTTATCCTATATGGATGATCCGATCCGCAAGGACCATGATTGGGAATTGTTTGATCGTCTTTCTCCGAGGAAGAAGCGAAACATAATCAACTTGAATTCGGGACAGCTATTCGAAATCTTAGGGAAAGACTTGATTTGTTATCTCATGTCTGCTTTTCGTGAAAAAAGACCAATTGAAGGGAAGGGTTTCTTCAAACAGCAAGGAGCTGAGGCAACTATTCAATCAAATGATATTGAGCATGTTTCCCATCTCTTCTCGAGAAACAAGTGGGGTATTTCTTTGCAAAATTGTGCTCAATTTCATATGTGGCAATTCCGCCAAGATCTCTTCGTTAGTTGGGGGAAGAATCAGCACGAATTGGATTTTTTGAGGAACGTATCGAGAGAGAATTTGATTTGGTTAGACAATGTGTGGTTGGGAAACAAGGATCGGTTTTTTAGCAAGGTACGGAATGTATTGTCAAATATTCAATATGATTCCACAAGATCTATTTTCGTTCAAGTAACGGATTCTAGCCAATTGAAAGGATCTTCTGATCAATCCATAGATCATTTCGATTCCATTAGAAATGAGGATTCAGAATATCACACATTGATCGATCAAACAGAGATTCAGCAACTAAAAGAAAGATCGATTCTTTGGGATCCTTCCTTTCTTCAAACGGAACGAACAGAGATAGAATCAGATCGATTCCCGAAATGCCTTTTTGGATCTTCCTCAATGTCCCGGCTATTCACGGAACGTGAGAAGCAGATGAATAATCATCTGCTTCCGGAAGAAATCGAAGAATTTCTTGGGAATCCTACAAGATCAATTCGTTCTTTTTTCTCTGACAGATGGTCAGAACTTCATCTGGGTTCGAATCCTACTGAGAGGTCCACTAGAGATCAGAGATTTTGGAAGAAAAAACAAGATGTTTCTTTTGTCCCTTCCAGGCGATCGGAAAATAAAGAAATGGTTGATATATTCAAGATAATTACGTATTTACAAAAAACCGTCTCAATTCATCCTATTTCATCAGATCCGGGATGTGATATGGTTCCGAAGGATGAATCGGATATGGACAGTTCCAATAAGATTTCATTCTTGAACAAGAATCCATTTTTTGATTTATTTCATCTATTCCATGACCGGAACAAAGGGGGATACACGTTACACCACGATTTTGAATCAGAAGAGAGATTTCAAGAAATGGCAGATCTATTCACTCTATCAATAACCGAGCCGGATCTGGTGTATCATAGGGGATTTGCCTTTTCTATTGATTCCTACGGGTTGGATCAAAAAAAATTCTTGAATGAGGTATTCAACTCCAGAGATGAATCGAAAAAGAAATCTTTATTGGTTCTACCTCCTCTTTTTTATGAAGAGAATGAATCTTTTTATCGAAGGATCAGAAAAAAATCGGTCTGGATCCACTGCGGGAATGATTTGGAAGATCCAAAACTAAAAACAGCGGTATTTGCTAGCAACAACATAATGGAGGCAGTCAATCAATATAGATTGATCCGAAATCTGATTCAAATCCAATATAGCACCTACGGGTACATAAGAAATGTATCGAATCGATTCTTTTTAATGAATAGATCCGATCGCAACTTCGAATATGGAATTCAAAGGGATCAAATAGGAAATGATACTCTGAATCATATAACTGTAATGAAATATACGATCAACCAACATTTATCGAATTTGAAAAAGAGTCAGAAGAAATGGTTTGATCCTCTTATTTCTCGAACCGAGAGATCCATGAATCGGGATCCTGATGCATATAGATACAAATGGTCCAATGGGAGCAAGAATTTCCAGGAACATTTGGAAGATTTCGTTTCTGAACAGAAGAAGCGTTTTCAAGTAGTGTTCGATCGATTCCGTATTAATCAATATTCGATTGATTGGTCCGAGGCTATCGACAAACAAGATTTGTCCAAGTCACTTCTCTTTTTGTCCAAGTCACTTCCCTTTTTGTCCAAGTCACTTCCCCTTTTCTTTGTGAGTATCGGGAATA